ATCCAGATAGCTAGAATATCCGACTTCTCTTTTATTGCCGGTTCTATTCGGAATAGCCCTGGCTGTGCTCTATCAAAAGATAATTTCTATTCAATGCATGAAGTAGGATCATTTTATGATAATTCCCTATCGACAACATATCTAAATAAACATATCTAAATAATAGATATCTGTGTAACAATTTATGTTCTAGGGTTTACATATACTCATATGTTTTGTTATAATTGAAGTAGAGAAAGATTTTTTGATTGAAAAAATCAATACTGATTGGTTCGGTCTCAATTTTTATTTTCTTATGTCATTAGGAAAACACAATTTGAAATTCAAATCCCAGAATCGTTCATGAATTCGAACTAAGGAGTCAATAGTTAATGGTTCAAATTTATCGGCTGAAAATACACAATGCTAAAAACATTCTCTCGATTTTCTATTCAGCAATCAAATGTGTATTTTCAGATACTATACAATAAATTGAAGGGGTGGATCAAATACAACCAAAAGGGGGTTTGGAAGAAAAGTATTTTTGTATCATTTTGGCGGCATGGCCGAGTGGTAAGGCGGGGGACTGCAAATCCTTTTTCCCCAGTTCAAATCCGGGTGTCGCCTCATTACCAAAAACTCGAAATCTCTTCTTCTTTTCTGTTCTTCTGATAGAACTCGAAAAATGCTTCCTCCGTAGAAGCATAGGAAAGGGGCTGTTGATACTTTGTTTGATTCTAAGTATGTGGTCTAAAGGTTTTCTAAAAGAAAAGATTGTGAAGCCCCGTTCGCATCTAGGATTCAAGGAAATATTCGAATCTACTGGTAGAGGGGTTATCAAGACTTCACGATTCCCTTCTATTACTAAGGAAGTGGCTAATGACTGGATCTTGAATCAAATTGTAAAGCCTGGAAATTCAATTAATAGTTTTGGGAGGGGTCGGAAGTTGCTTTATATAAGACGGACTTGCGAGAATCTCTGAGTGCTCAGGTATCCAATCAATATTAGATTGGATGAATAATTGACTTTTCTAGAAAAGAGAGTCAAAAGAAATGCTTTCTTTTCGGTAACGCCTACCCAAGCCCCCTGTTTCGCAGGGATAATCGGAAAAGGGGGTACGGATTCGATCAAATGGGGAAATAGAGATCTGTAATAGATAGTGATTTCTCGTTTTTAGTGATTTCCCCCCTTCTGTTTTTACTTAGAATGTAAACAAAACAAAAAAAGAATAGACCTTATTATTCTTATTCCTACATGTTCCCATTTCCTTGAGATGTTACTATGTATTTTGCTTGTGTTTTTAATCTTTCCTGATTCGAAATCATAATCGATTTATTGGATTGCTTTCTCAATAGTGTTCGGTCAGAACCCCTTTTTGACTCTGCGGCATTGATTCCACTATTATTAGTGAGGAATAATGGAATAATTCCTTCGTATTTATAGAGATAGGGGACATAATGCACATGGATATAGTCAGTCTCGCTTGGGCTGCTTTAATGGTAGTCTTTACATTTTCCCTTTCACTCGTAGTGTGGGGAAGAAGTGGGCTCTAGAAGTACTACTAATTGAGTTCAGGAATCAAAAATAAAACCGTATCGATTGTTTTATAGATCGTTCTGCAACGCATTTGATTTGAAACTATTTCAAATCAAAATCTCTGAATTTGGAATCTCATTGGACTCCAATCGAGTAATCTATGATATGAATCATACTCTTTCAATTTTCAATTAAAGAGATATTTCATCGATTCCCGCCCTTGTATTTCGAAAAGAAAGGGATTCAGATGATTGGAAATTTATTCCAACCTCAAATTCTTCCGAAATTTTCTATTTCAATCAATGGGAATGGGCTCTTACTATTTTTATAGATGGATACTGAGGAAGACGGATCCCCCTTTTTTATTTGTTTCCCTCTTTACTCTTCAAAGAAGAAGTCGTTTTGTTACGTGTATACGCACTTTCTAGGAGAAATGATATAGGGATGGTGGTTGTCTAACGAGAGACTGGGCAATAATAAGATCTTGACTGGGGCGAGGCATGGGCATTTACCCTTTGTTTTCTAATTTGAGAAAGGCGATTTTTGCTTTCTCGACTTATTTCATATCAGGGTTTGGGCGTTAAAAATAGGCAAAGTTTCCCTTGCTTATTAGTTAATAGTATGGTAGAAAGATGCATCTTTCTACCATACTATCTATCTCTTAGAAAACTGCTGATTATAGTGCGCTCGTTTCATTTAAGTTAAGACGTAAAATTGGAATCCTTTTCATTTGACTTCGTCAATTTTTGATAAGAACTCAGAAGGAAAGTTTAATTCAAATGAATTTGAAAATTCATTTGAATTAATCATTTTGGCTGACTGTTTTTACGTAAATGATAAGCAGAAAGGCGGTAGGAACTAGAATGAATAGTGCAGTAGCAATAAATGCAAGAATATTTACTTCCATAATCTCATCGGTTTTTTTACTTCGCAATAACTCGGGATTTAATCCCCTAGAGATGATAAATCTTTCGGCTGTAAATT